AAGAAAGTGGAAACTAAGGATTTCACTATAGAGGCCTTATAGATATAGACAGAGTCAGAGTCCTCAATAAAAATTGGAGAAAGTCTTTCAAGGGAAGTGCTAGCATTTCTCTTCTCTAAGTCCAACTCAAAGGAGCAAGCATCTTAGACTAATGCGGATCCGACCCTTTGAGGCACCTTTACTACTTAAAGAAAAAGACAGGGGCGGGACGGGGTTTGGTGCGCTCTTCTCGGCTCTAGCTCTACTTTCAATAACATGTGTTAAGCATGTAGCTAAATGGCATGTTGAAAGCCGAACTAAACCTAGTTCTCCTAGGAAAGAGATTGGTTTCGAGTTCTAGTAGTTAGGCAGCATTGATTATTATTTCTAGTACATCCTCTTTTATTTCTTTTATTTATAGTAATAGTAGTAGTAGTTCCAAAGCCAGTCGTCCCAAAGCCAGTAGTTCCAACCAAATCAGCAACGCGAAGCGAAGGATAAATATCTTTGTTATTAGAAAGCAAGTCCGTCCCACGATTATAGTTATCTTATCTGTTAGTTGAAGCTAGCGGTGGGAAGCCAACCAACGATTCTAGTTCTGCTTTTTCTGTTGAAAGCAAGCCGCCGGCGGACGGTATTTATTCAAAAGTTGTCGCTGAACCCTTCTCGATTCTTCCTCCGATGAAGCAGTCGAGAAGTCAATGGAAAAGGTACCATACCCGCGGGGGATATCTCAATCGAAGTCTAAAAATCGAGAAACGTTCTAAATGCCCTTAAATCATCGTTTTAAGCCGCGTTCTGCTGATTATGATTAGATAGTCAAATTCTCCATTGGACGCTTCAAATGACGATGACGCCCACTTTTTTTAAAAAATGGATGAATTCTTCTAATTGAATTTAACGGATTCTGAGAAAGCGGATTTGTCTGCTTATTCAACGGATGAACCGGATTCTTCAACTGCAATTGAGGAAGCTGACTCGCCTGATTCAAATTCTTCTGGAAAGTCCACCGGGGAAGGTTTATTCGCCTGGGAAGAAGGTGGATTTTCCGACCCAGTCTCTTTATGAACCGACCGAACGTTGTTCTTGATCTCGATTTGAATCAGCGTTGGACAAGACGAGACTTGAATGTCTTTAGGTTAGGGAAAGCAAAAGCAAGTCTTTGTTAGCGAGTAGTTAGTTTTAATGCGAGTAGCTATAATTCTATGTGACGAAAGCGTCTTACGACTTCTGCTTCGCCAACTGCAGGATTGAGATCTCTTTCTGTGTCTGTTGATATCTCTTTGGAATGAGAATTTGATTTTCAAATAGAGCCGTCAAATTAGTTTGAAAAGGACCTCTTGTTAGCCGGTAAGCCCAAACCTTCCCTCAGCTTGAAAACAACCCTTTGCTTTGGGTGGAGAATATCTTACGTATGAATTGCCCCGATCCATCACCAGAGTCAATTCGTACACGAAATTTTGAGTATAAAAGGTGTCGCTTCAGACACCCCCAAAACTTAATGAAAAGCTCCCATTCGAGTGGTCTCATAGGTCTTCGGTTCCAACCATTCTTGCTAAGGACAACCTCGCTCCTAGCGAAAGATCAAAGGCCAGGTGTGAAGCAACTTCACGATCCAATGAATTCCCTCAAATCGGATGACACAAGGCGAACTAGAATAGGCTGATTGATCCAGGTAGCGACAGGCTCCAATCGAAAGGAACCGCGCGTACGCTAGAAAGACGTATAGGCAAGCCTTTCTTTATGATCATATGTATCGCTTTTCGTGACTTTTCTTTTCATAGGCATACATTGCAGTCTAACCTGCTTTCTAACGGGACCGAGAATCAGTCTATTGATCCTCCTCGAGCCTACTCTCGTCTTTCGAATTTCGAATTAAGCTTCCGATTTAGTTGGTGCAGACGCTGAAGGATCAGCTAACACTAGATAGGAAAGGGTTTCGATCGAAGCTCTCGAACCTGTTCCGAAGTCAGTTTAGGATTCGGTTTCTTTTTTTTGGTGGCTCTAAACTCAGGTTTGCCTACCTCTCTCTCGGGTGAGGGGCACGAACTGTAGAAGAGGCTTTTGCTGTTCACGACTCCGATCTTCTTTCATCAGCTGTTCTTGCTAACGTATTCACTTTAAAGGGAGAGAAGGAACCCGAGCCAACAAGGCGTTCGGTTAGAAAGCGCTAGCGGTCTGACTTAGCTTAGGAAAGATGCCATTTCTCTTGTTTAGCCAAGAATTGCTCAAGCTGAATCAGCTGGTAGTCTTTCCTTGGCTTGTAGTTTCAGCGAGATTGGCATTGGCTTGGTCTAAAGTAGCTCCTGATTCTCGGTCTTCTGGAAAGGGGGCGAAGTCACTAACTAGAGGAGGGGCAACTAGAATAGAAGGTAGGGGTGAACACCCGGCAAGCGTAGTCGATAGGCAAGAGCTCGTCTTAAAATGAAATGAATATGATTATGCCCATCTTCCTGGGGGAGGAAGAATAAGCTCTTTGAAGGAAGCAGGCCACAGGTAAATGCTTTGTTATTTTAGGTAATATCCCGTAGCAAATCAAGGTGCGGAGTCAGATGATTGTGAGAAAATGAATGCCTCTGCGTCCGATGCCATGGAATCTGCTGCAAAGTCAGTCTGACTAGGATTTGTTGACCTGAGACTGGCATTTTTCTTTCCTAGGGATGAGACAAAGTCTTCTTCGGATGATGCTTGAACTTCACTGTCTTCTCGAAAGAAAGTTTAGTCACCCAGTTCCGTGATTCGAGGCAAGTAGGCGAAAAAAAAAAGACGGGCTTTCCTCAACAAAGCAAAGGGGATCTTCTTTTCGATGCGTTCACTCAAGTTGAAGAAGCTGTGAAATAAGCGATTGGTGAATCAGTTGAATTTGGCGTTAAATAACGAGTTGATCACTGCTCGAGGCTAACCTCTCTCTACTCAGGATCAGGAACGGTAGAAGAAGAAGGAAGGGGGTAGCTCGAGTCTCTGCCACTCTGCTTGTACTTTTCTTTCTTCTTCGAAATTGGGTTCGGTAGGTGTTAAGTGTACCCATAGATTAGTACAAGATCAAAAAGAAAATCATTAGCTCTGGTTCACCGTCTTTCTTGACTTCAAAAAGTAAGATAGTTGATCGAGAAACCACCGCCCAATAGAGCCTAGCCCGAGAGAGGTAGGGTACTTATCTTACCTTTCCTGTGTGGACCGAAATGGTCCCGCAAAGCCGATCACCGGTAGCCTCTGACTATTGAAGAAAGATAGAACAGAGAGTAGAGTAGGGGAGAAATTTTGGATGTCTTTCCGTTAACAGAGGAAGATGAATCAAAAAGATGTGAACATGAAGAAATAAGAAAGAAGAGAGAGGGAATGCTTTGCCAGCGAACCAGTAGCAATCCGGTTAAAAGCCAGTAGCACGATAGCAGTTCCTCGGTCTCAGTCCATTCAATCCATTCAGTCAAGCCAGTCGCAAACCGGTCTGTCTGTCAATCAATCAAGGAAGAAAGCTCTAGTTCAAATAGGTAACCCAGGAGCAAGCGAAGGAAGACGGGGAAATGGTTGAAAGCCAGTACGGTACCAATAACAATGCTTTGATTCAACTAGTAGCGAAGGTGCCAATTGGTATCATTCCAATAGCTGCCAAGGGTGCCGGGGTAGGGGAATGCTTTTCCAAAGAATATGAAGGGAAAGGGAAGGATCATTGAGCAAGCTTTGAAGGTCACAGGCTATACAAGCTCCAAAGCAATAGAAGCTTTTTTACGCAAAGATTGAGGTGAGGGTCGCCCGCCTCGTACTTCTATTAAGGGAAGCATTCGTTCCTCTCGCTATTCTAGAGAACAAACTACTGGCTTCTTCCGTTCGCGTTCTCCAGCCTGGTTTGACCCACTTCCTTAGCTACCGAGCCCCAACCCCCTAATATGACATTGAACTGACTGACTTACTTGCTTAACGCGTCTGTCTGGAAAGCCAAAGACTAACATAGGTGCTTACTATACCGAGCATTCATGAGTGCAGATTGAGAGAGATGGTGGCATATTTAGATGCCTACCTCCTCCTCAATGCTATACTGCGCGCTTATCACTCCGTATTGCACGGCTTGCATTAGGTGATCTCTTTGACGGAACGGAGAAAGGGGATCTATCTCCTTAGTTACGGACAGTTAGACCTCATCTACTACGCCCGACCTTCCCCTGGCTCTCGAATAGAATGACGTATGAGAGAAAACTGCTCGTAAGCGGCTTCCTTTTTCTGTTCCACCACTACAGAAGGTACTAGTCTCTGACAAGTTCCTTCTAATCCTTTTCAAAGGGAGAATGGGATCTACTTAGTGCTCGGGTAATACCCTAATGACTTGTAACTGGGGTGGTTCCCGTACAGAGCCCTCAAGAGAGCAGTTGCTTGTTCGCCAAGAATCAGCCTCACTCTCCTAAGACTTAGCAAACTCGAATCTTAGGTCATGTGATCGCTTAATTCGTCGATCATGTATCTAACTCAACCCGTTCACCTTTCGTCGGTCGGACCGACGATCCAGTTTCACTTCAATGATAGGAATCCTCGATTCGCATCTCCTACTTGGGATTTGTTCTGGTGGGGCCATATAACTTTCTAAAAAGTAGCCCGTAATTGAAATGGAGGGATTTTACGGTATTAGTGTCCCGTTCAATTCCTCTCTCAAATAGCTTTGGATTGCTAGGATGCCGATGGCAAAGAAATTCCAATCAAAGGTGCCTAGCCTTATCGGATTTTGCCTTCAAACCTCAACTCAAAAGAGCTCCTTCTTGCTAACAGTCTTCCACCGCTTCGACAGTCTATTCTGTGGCACAGGCGAAAAATCTTTCATTTTCCTCAACAAAGGAGGGTAAGAACGTAAGGTACGAAATATGCCAACTTCACGTGCACAAGAGAAAGGGCACTAATTTCGTTCTCATCTCAGATGTCCATTCAACAAGAGCTATTGGGGACAGCCCTGCTAACTCGTAGTCTTTTAAGACAAGAGCTCCTAGGCAAGGAGGGACTTTTGCTTCTGTCTGTGCAAAACCTATTTGCCCAATCCTTGACATACTTATACTGGCTTGCCCGGAATACCTGGACTGATACCGACAGACTGCTTTCAACCGCTTTGCGACTGGTTCGCTTGGAATGAACCCTTACTGCACTGCTAGCGTTGGAAAGCTTGAAAGCGGCTTGGCTGGCACTCATACTCACACGGATTGGACTTCAACCGTGCTACTAGGCCTAAAAACCTCTTCCTTCTGGGTGACTGAAAAATGTTCCCTCATTCGACTCACTATCTCTTTCATCTTTGGTCTTCGCTCAGGTAGGTCTTTCTTTTCCCAAGCACACACTAAGAGCACAGCTTGGTCCTAACAATCAATCTTTAGGAAGAAAGCATCGACATTGCGTGGTGTATGACGCTCGCCGAGCGGGAGAGAAAGTGAGAAAGAGTGCATAGTGCTGATAGCGAATAAAAGGCCGTTGAGCGTGTTGGATATGGGTTAGGAATTGCACCACTGCGTCCTTTTCCTTCTCCAGAGCCAGAGAAGGAGTCCTTTGGCTCAAAAGCATCCTCACACGCTGTGTCATCTGCTAAGATAAGAGTGAGGCTAGAGTCATATAGTAAGAAAGAACACGCCTGCTTTTTGTTCGTAGGATAACTCTTGCCGCTGGCGGACGTGTTCTCATCTTTTGAAAGAAAGATGTAAGGTGTCGGCGCAAATATTCATCAATAAATCTTAATTAACTGAGAAGCATTCAAATATGAACCTTCAAAAATTGGAATTTCCAAACTCTGTTAGAAAGCACCCACTTCATTCAACCATAAGGGCATTAAGACAGCTTCCTTCTCTCAAAACAAAGCCTGACCTAAACCCTTAGGATGAATTAGTGTTATGCACTGAACTGAACACTCAACCTCTCTTCTGAATTCATGTTGTAAATAAATGAGTATGAAAACCCTCTCCCTTACCTTCCCGTTCCGAGAAAAGGCTCTCTTGCTTTGCTTGTTTGCTTTGTTCCTTATAGCACTGTGGCAAGCTCTCCTTTCATTGGTCTCGGGTGAAGTATCTGTTATAAGCGGATCTTTCCTTCCTGTCTCATCATGTTGTCGACACATCCCATCGACGTTTCCGTGGTAGAAAGGTATAATAATAGTGGAGGACCGGGGACTGGCGGGACAAGAATAAGAGGATTTGCAAGGTATGTCTTGATTCGTTCGAACGCTTGCTGACCCATTCAATGGCCATTGTCCCGTGGAGTTCTTTCTCAGCAATTTTTAAATCGACTAAAAAATCGGTGTTAGCGAGAAATCTGCTCAAATACTGTATACGTCCTAAACCCCAATTTCCTTATCAGTTCTCGGTGGCGGCATATCTATAATCGCCTTCGCCAACCTCGGATCGAGATCTATTCCCCCCCGACTTAGGAAAAAACCAAGAAAGCGAAAGCTTGCTCCACCATTTATTGAGGGGTAAAATAAGTTAAGAAGATAAAACGGAAGAAAGCAAGCGGAAAAAAAAAGGACGATATCCCACTCCCTAATATAATAAGGTTTAGGTGAAAATATATTCAAATAAGAATTCCGTCAATTAAAGCATAATTCAAAGTGTTTTACTGACCTGGGAGTTTATTTAGAAGGATCGGACAAAGTACCTGACGAGAGGCTGTTGTCAATCATCCTGCCCGATCTCCTCTGGCTCCATTATGTAACAGTAAAAAGTGCTTAACGTGGATGGATCGCATGCCCTTTGCTTTGCCGCAGCTAGTTCTAATCCGATAAGCAAGGCTTCATACTCAGCTACATTGTTCGTACATGGGAAATTCCGCCGGTATGAATGGTGAGAAACTAGACCATTAAGAGAGAAAAAAAGCGATACCTGCTCCCGCGCCACCTTGCCTACTGGAGCCATCGAAATACATTTGCCATGGAGTTGTGGTCAGACGCATGACCTCTCCATCATCCTGATCGGGCAACTGCTTGCCTAAGCGGATGATTTCTCAAAAATTCGGCTAACACCAGTTCTCGATTATTGTGGTAAATAATTGAATGAAAACTCTGACAAGGCAAAAAGAAAGCAATTTTCCAATCCGACCTTGGAGAAATGGTATCGATAACATGTGTTGGATCAAATCGGTTCTATCCCTTACATGACGTTTGCCTCGGTAACTGAGAATGCCGAAGTTTGACCGCTGTGAAATACAGGCACAAACACATCTTCTCAATTGATTGTCATTTTTTCTTGCCTCTTAATTCTAAATAATTAATAAAGCGACTTAGGTACTAAATCGTTTGTTCCTTTCCTTCCTCATTCTTCTATGCCAAGAATGATCCAATTTCATCTTGTGAAGCTGATATGTACAATCTCAAGAGCTCTCCATCCCTTGGTGGCATCAAAACAGGCCTGTTGGTCAGATATTTCTTAATTTCATCGAACGTTTACTAGTGCACTTCCTCCCACACGAACTCTTCTGAGTCCTTTAGTTTAAGCAGGAAGACAATGGTTGAAGTTTTACTAAGAGATTTGATAAAAATCGGCGCAAGAAATGAATCTGGTCGATCAATCTCTGCAGTTCCTTTTTTTTTGTTTTTTTAGCGGAGGAGCTTCAGTAATTGCTCGTGCTTTCTTCTTATCTATCTCAATACCTCGCACAAAAAATCCTAAAAAATGACCAGCCTCCGAATGCGCACTTGATTGAATAGGTTCATTTTCAAATCATGTTGTCGCATTCGTTCGAAAGTCTTCCTTAACAAAATTGGCCAAGTGCTGTTCATCTTCAGGCTGCCGCATTCAAACAATTTGATGTTGAACTACCCGTCTGGGGTCTTGTTTACCTTAGCCTTACCCTGAAAAAAGCACTCTCTCCAAATTGCATATAGAATAGAAGTGGCTATCTTTCTTCAAGTGAGAGATCGGATCGAAAAAGCATCGCCCAAAGGTGCTGTGCTCATTGAGCCGGTCACCGTTGGCTAAGAACCATTCCTCACTTGTGATGTGAAGCCGAATTTAGAAAATTTCCAATTTGATTTTCAGTGAAGATATCGAGATTATCTTAAGATAAAGGGTAGCCCCTTGTCACGAGTTGGACTCGAACCAACACCTCTGGAAAAATAAATTCGCTACAATCCCAGCGAACTCCCTTTATTCTAATCGCTACTTTTTGTTGCCCGGTGAACCACGCGGCGGATGGCTACGTCCGGGGGCGCCGACCAAGAGAAAGGAAATTTATTCCTAACCTATTTCCAATAACATAACATAGAAAGATGATTGGCGGCATGGGTAATTTGGATTCCATCAGTTCCGAAGCGGAGACATTACATTAGCGGGCGCGCCCGAAGCAGCTTAAACATCCTGATTTCGGGAACCTCTTTTTCTAAAAGAAGGAGTCGCTCCGCTCTCTAAAAATTGGCAGTGAAAAGATGCAATCGTAGTATAGTATAACCTCTCCATCATAGGAAGCATCTTCCGGACAGGGGCCGGGTATCTATAGAAAGCATAAAGTTTTCATTCCAGCCACTGTAAGTGCTACATTATCCGTCGATTGATCCCTAGGCTCACAAAGCTCACAACTGGCTTGGGAGACAATGGAAACCTTTCTCATCAATAGGCATCTTCCTGTTCATAAATGGTACTTCGAACTTGGAACGAGCAAATAAGATTTTAACCCCAACGACAAACGAACGGGCATTTTCGGGGACTAGCCCGCGGCCCTTACCCTTTCAAAAGCATGGAAAGGACTTCGGGCCCCAGCAATAAATCAAAAAACCAATAAATAACCATTAACTAAAAAAAACCTAACCAAAAAAGTGTGTAAACACCTCCACCGCGTACTGAAAGGTCTCACTTTGGGATCCCTTTTCTAGGAGATCATTATTGAGAGATTGCAAAAACTCTACATTCTGACTGTCGTTATGCACCCATTGACCAACGGTTGAATAATGATCCCCTGAACTAGAAAGAGGATATCCATCCTTCTCCATGATATTGGAGATCTTTTTTTCTATTTCTTCTTGCAGATCAAAAGCTGTAGTATGCCCCTGTTCAATAGAAGTCTGGCTGTCAGAGCCAGAATCGTAACTATTCGTATTGGAGTTAGATGGTTTCGGGGCTTCTATTGAACAACTCATTTCAGATGGAGATGATTCCGAAATGGAAATTTCAATCCATTGGCTTGGTTCATAATTAGTTGGCTGGGTTCGATTCAACTCCGATCCGTATTGCAAAATCGAAAGTTTTCTCTTCATTGAGATTCTTTCGTTTCTTTCCTTATCAGAGAGGGGCCCCTTAGGGAGCGGGGCTTTTCATTTTTAAACCAGAGGTTAAAAAATATTCGCTTTTCGTCTCCTTGATAGCTGGAAGTTCTCCAAAAGTATGAAAAGCTGGAGGACTTTGTACCATCCATTCCAGTGTGGTTGAATTCTGTTCAACAGCCCAAGGACTTGGAGCACATCTTTTGTTCTTTCCACTGCTTAAAGTGATTGTTACGACCACGAAGAAACAAAAAATCCCAACTACGGATATATAAGAGCCAAAACTGCTAAGGGCATTCCATCCAGCGTAAGCATCTGGATAATCTGGAATGCGACGTGGCATACCCGAAAGCCCTAAAAAATGCATGGGAAAGAAGGTCAGATTAACCCCGAAAAAAGTGATCCAAAAATGGATTTGACCTAAAGTTTCAGGGTATGTCCGACCAAAGATTTTACCCACCCAATAGTAAAATCCTGCAAATAAAGCAAAAACTGCTCCCATAGAAAGTACATAATGGAAATGTGCAACCACATAATAAGTATCATGTAGAGCAATGTCTAGCCCAGAATTCGCCAGGACTATTCCAGTGAGTCCTCCTATGGTGAACAAAAAGATGAACCCTACAGCAAATAACATGGGTGTTTTGTATTGTATCGAACCCCCCCACATGGTAGCGATCCAACTAAAGATTTTAATTCCAGTGGGGACAGCTATGATCATGGTAGCTGCGGTGAAGTAGGCACGGGTATCAACGTCTAAGCCCACAGTAAACATATGATGAGCCCAAACAAGAAATCCAAGAACACCTATACTGATCATGGCATAAACCATGCCTAGATACCCGAAGACCGGTTTTCCCGAAAAAGTCGAAACGATATGACTTATGATACCGAATCCAGGCAGAATGAGAATATACACCTCTGGATGACCGAAGAACCAAAAAAGATGCTGGTATAATATGGGGTCTCCCCCTCCAGCGGGATCAAAAAAGGTTGTATTAAAGTTTCGATCGGTTAATAACATGGTAATTGCCCCTGCCAGTACCGGAAGTGATAATAAAAGTAGGAATGCTGTCACTAGAACGGACCACACAAATAAGGGTAATCTATGCATAGTCATTCCAGGTCCACGCATGTTGAAGATAGTTGTTATAAAATTGATAGAACCTAAAATGGATGAAACACCAGATAGATGAAGACTAAAAATTGCTAAATCAACTGCTCCTCCAGAATGGCTGGTAATACCACTTAAGGGCGGATAGACCGTCCACCCAGTGCCGCTACCCACTTCTACTAAGGCTGAGCTTAATAGGAGCAAGAGACTTGGTGGCAACAACCAGAATGAAATATTATTTAATCGTGGAAATGCCATGTCAGGTGCACCTATCAGAATCGGAACAAACCAATTACCAAATCCACCTATCATCGCCGGCATAACCATAAAAAAGATCATTAAAAAAGCGTGAGCCGTTATTAAAACATTATAAAGTTGATGATTTCCACCAAGAATTTGATCGCCGGGTCGTGCTAATTCCATACGAATCAGTACGGAAAAGCATGTGCCCATCACTCCAGCAATGGCACCGAAGATGAAATATAGAGTCCCTATATCCTTGTGGTTAGTGGAGAACAGCCATCGAACCAGATTTGTCATAAAATTTAGATTCTTTCGTTTCTTTCCTTATCAGGGAGGGGCCCCTTAGGGAGCGGGGCTTCTTTATTGAAAAAGGGGGAGTGAGGGGAAGAAGGAAGAATGGAAAGGAGTTCCGGCTTGCTTCGCATAGGCTACACAAGCCAGGGTGGGGAAGGTCCGGAAAGCCCTCAATTGATGGGACATTTTGCTCCCCTTTTCTTCGAACCCCCCCGGTTCTGGTTCAGGAAAGGGTCAACGCAAGAATCTTACTTCAAAGCAATCTCTGGAGTTTTCCCTTATCCGAACGGGTCTTGCAAGAAAATAGGATTTCATATTGAGCTCCAAATATACGCTGGCGTTTTAACCAAAAGAACTTCTTGCGCAATTCATGCCTTTCTGTTTTTATGACCAGAAATTCTTTCTTTATTTCCATTTCAAATTGTTCTCTGGACTTTTTATCAATATGAGGTGATCGTAACACAGTATATAAGACTCGTGATTCAGGCAATCCAATCTTCCGTGTGTAAGGCGGAAGCCCCCAAAAAAGGTTTTCCAAAAATGGGTGATCAAAAGATCGAATCACTATGCGTATCTTGGTGGTCGTTACTTTTGGTGGTCTTTCTTTTTGGCTGACTCCTTTCCTATTCCTTAAAAACGACTCCTTAGGACTAGGAGAAGAGCTAAATTCAAAAAACTTCTCGCCTAGCAAGAAAAGAAGTCAGAAAATTCTTTCGTTGCAGACCAGATTGTGGTCTTGAATAATATGGGAAGGAAAGCAAAGACATGCTTACTTCATGTTTACTGACTGCTTACACCTGCGGGCTGGGGTCTCCCAACTTCCTTCTTTTATTTTATCCTACATATCTGGTTCAGCTTAACTGAGCCGGAATCAAGCCTTTTGTATGTAGTTCTATACTTCTTTGGTCAGAGCTTCGGGTAAGCGTCTTCTGACCGGCACGCGGAAACGGTTGTTTACAGAGGAAGATCCTGACGGTTTCTTCGTGTAAGGCCAGTTAACTCTCAGCTATCCAACTACCGACTGGCTTTTTTGGCTAGGTCTCTTTTATATATCTAGCCAAATGGATTTTGTACCTCAGTTTTTTGTTGGCCAGTTCGATACGTTCGTGACAATTAAGACATTCTGAAAGATCTTGCTTGAGTTGATTATACAGGTTCACTTTTGGATTTTTCTCTTTTATTTTCAAAATTTCTGAAAGTTCTTCGAGGAAAGCCTCGATTTCCGCCTTTTCCCGTGCTAGTTCTTTCGCTGCCTTTATTACTTCTGTAGTGGCCCGGCGAAGACGACTATCTTCCTCATCCAAGGATTGTTGATCCAACGGAGGGGCAGGCTCAGGAGTAGGGGGAAAGTTGAGGTCGGGAAGCGGCGAAGGACCGACACCGCTTCCACCGCCTCCGACGGAAAGAGGCAGATTATCCATGGCAGAAAGGATCAAATCGATCCAGTCTACAAATGAAACAAATAAAGCAGCCACCCAAGTCAAGCCCCAGTCCTAAAACGCGCTAGAAAGCAAAATGAAAAAGATGTTTAAAAATAAATGAAAAATCCATTTCGAAAACATTCGAAGGACTATGTTCATTTTGGTAGTCATAATTCTCAACTCCTCCTCTTCCTATTAATCAAAATCATTCAGCAGCGCCCCAGTGTACTTCTTAAATATATGTTCGAAGAGAGAAGGTGGGGTCTTTCCTCACAAACTCCATTTAAAGGGAATGGGATTTTCTCATTCAGCACGGTGCAGCCTACACTTTGATGAGCACAGCGCAGTTCACGTCACAGCGACTTTCTTGTCTGCAACTATACTACGATATTTTCATTTATCCGAAAATCCGCCGTAAGTGCTGTCGGGTACTTCTCCTCGCTCTGTGTAGAGCAATTTTTGCTTTCCTTCGAGGGTAGCCGCGCCGCCGCCGTAAACCTGGTGAGTAAGCGGAGTCCTTCTCGCTTTCAAGGAAAGGCCTTCTACCCTGAAAAATCTTACTTGTTCCCAACGACACGGTCCGGGGCATTTTCGGAGACTAGCCTGCTTTCTATCTTACTGTAAAAAATTCCTCGTTTACTTGCCAAACCTTTTTAATCCTTTAAAATGCTAATAACACACTTATGCTATTCTCGCATAATCAGCCTATATTCTCGCATAATTGGCCTTTATACCTTTTCCTGCCTTAACCTTCCTTCCCTCTCTTTCTCTGTCTATCAATCTTCCTGCCCCAAAGGATACATATCACGTAACTCGAATAAAAACCTTGCGACTTTCCTATAGTGTGACATGAGGATATCCTATTTAGAAAAGTTTGAGAAAAGTCGGGATTTTTTTCCAACATTTATTAATTCATTAGTTAGGCAGTTCTCTCTATCTCTTAGAAAGCGCTAAGAAGAGCAAGCAAAGGTGAAATCGTATTCGAGTATTGGAAATACCGGATTCTTACTTGTACGGGATTCGTTTCAAGAGTGTTCTTCCCCCGCATCGGGTAATCTATAATAGTCTCTTTCCTATTGCTCTGTAGTATCGAATCTCTTCCTTCCTGTATTGCTTGTCTTTCTTATCCTAGTTACTTCTAGGTTTTCATCTGAATCCTAACTCGAGGAAGGGTTCGCTTGTCCTTCCATCTTGCCAAAGAATCCACATCCACCTCTTCATTCGTAAAGATCACCAGGGTCCTAAGGAGCTTCTTAGGCTTTAATGAATGCTTAAAGTAAGAAAGTAAACCTTCTAAGCTAACGAATTGGAAGAAAGATCTTGGATTGAAAACGGAGAGATTGTAGCTGTAAGAGTGTGATCCCAATAGGAAAAGAAGCGAGAAAGAGAAATCATATGTTAACAGTGAGAATTTCCTCTTATTTAAAGGAGGAATCAACCTTGACTGATCAAGTACGGTAGACACTAGACATTCCACATTGGATGAATGCCCTAAAGGAATGCTTACCGATTAGTAGACTGCCCTTGAAAACATACTTTTTGTCTTGCTTACTAGATTCCGAAATTTCCAATATCTGCTCTTTGTATCGGTATCAATACGCAAAGGCGAATCTCTAACGGTCGTAATCAAGTCTCTCAATCGCTCTCTCCTGTCGTTAACTCTCGAAACTCTTGCAAGGCTCTCAAACGGTCTACCTGTCGCAACGGTCGCGGGGCTTCGGGGGAGACTAATGATATAGATATAGATAAGCCTTTTTACTACTCCTTGCTTCTTCCCCCTTCAAGAGCTCCGCTAGTATACTAACTTGGTTATCTAGCCCAGAATAAAGAATCCATAGAGAGTCTCAAAGATAGTAAGGAATTATTATAACAAGCATGTAAGCAAATCGCGGTAGTTACGCGATGGCTATTCCGAAAATCAAAGCTGTTGGGTAAGAGCGATTGGTCTTCCTCTTGCAATCGAGGAAGGCAAATAGGCGGAAATCCTTACACTTTTAGTACCGAGGAGCAATACAGTATGCAATTCATAAGTACGAGCAAGCTCACTCTTGATGAAGATGTGATCGTTGGAAGTTTGGGTTCGTTTTCCTGAGCTTAGCATTGAGTACTTTGATGCGCCGTTCCTCATGAGGGTTGGAGAGAGGATAGGTAAAGTCATCAAAGTCGATAGAACGACTGTTATGGCGGATAGAGGACGGTATGCACGTCTTTGCATTGAGGTAGATTTGAGGAAACCTCTGCTGGCAAAATTTCGATTTCGAAAGAGAATAAGACGTATTGAATACGAAGGGCCGCACCTTGTGTGTTATCACTGTGGTTGTTACGGTCATAAGGAGGAGGATTGCAGTCTTCGTGTGGCGGCGCAGGGGGTTGCCCTAGATGGGGCAGAGAAGGATGATACCCGACCCGTTTCCAGGGAAAAGAACCCGGCTCCAGAAACGGTTTCGGATTTTGGCCCGTGGATGATGGTCCAGAAAAATACACGAAGAAGGAAAAACCAGGCTGGGGAGGCAAAAGGCGCTATTGTAGCAGCGATTAAAGGGGATACCCTAATCAATAACTCAGGGGGTTCGATATTTTCGGCTCTCAGTAGGGTTGACGAGGAGGAGGGCGAGTTTTCTGACCAAAATCAACGTGCACCTATTAGATAAATAAACGGCAAAAGGGCAGGAAGGAGATCTTATGATCATGGCAAGGCTCCTAAATCAATGCATGCAGATAGCGATCCTAGAGGAAACAAGATCTCGATCAGCCCTACGTGGTGCAAGTACTCGAAAGGAAACCCTAAAGGAGAATTAGAAGGTCAAAGCAAGTAAACATGTAGTGGTTCCCACAGATGAGGTTGACATGGCCCAGGGTTGTCTTGTTGAAGTACCAGTACAGGCAGTGAAGCCAACCTCCATTCTGACCCGTTCTTCCTCAACAACAAGTATGGCCAACCAGAACCAAAATATTACACAGCAAGAAATTTCGAAGAACCCTAATATTGATAACACGACCCATCCACCTGACCATAACCCTAATCCTTTCCCCCACCCCTCATCCCCTAACCTTCAGTGTGGTGATTCTAATGGAAGGGCGCCCACACGAGCTTCCTCACATAATGGCGCTCCCTCCATTGGGCAACAAGATGGTGATCGAATGTTACCCGGGATTGAACCCGCAAGTTCCTCTGCTGGAAGTGGTAATGATGGTCTCAGTGCCATGGATGTTACGCATAGCTTTGCTCAAGCTGCATGAAAACAATAGGAAGTAAAGAGTGGTCCTTTGACCTACTGGTTAGTAGCTTTCTCATCTTAACTATTTATATCAATGAAGCTACTCTTATGGAACTGTCGTGGAGCTGGTAATGAATACTTTCAAATTGGTCTTACGTGATCTTGTTTCCCTGCATGACCCAGTTATTATGGTTTTGGTTGAAACTAAGATAAGTGGGGTGAGGGCTGATATCGCATCTTCTAGGATTGGATTTGGAGCTTCAACTAGAGTGGAGGCTCAGGGTTTTAGTGGGGGCATATGGGTGTTTTGGAGGGATGATAGGGTGAAGGTGAATATCCTATCTCGCAATCATCAATAGATTCACATGATGTTGGAATTTAATCCAGAGGAATGTTGGCTTTTCACAGCGATTTATGCCAGCCCTGTTGAAGCTTTGAAAGAAAAATTATGGGAAGCTTTGTTGAAGGAGGCAGATCAAATTGATAAGCCTTGGCTGCTTGCGGGTGATTTCAACACTTATAAATCCCTGGACGATAAATGGGGAGGCTCAAGCCAAGCAATGTCATGAGGAAATGCGCGAAATTTGCTAGATGGATTGATGATTTCGGGTTGATAGATTTGGGATTCACAGGCCCGAAATTCACATGGTGGAAGGAAGTTGGTGGAAAGCCATATATGAAGGTGCGGTTGGATAGAGCCTTGGCTAATGCTGAATGGCGTCACTTGTACCCGGAGGCATCTGTGAGACACTTACCGAGGGTATACTCGGATCACTGCCTAATACTAATCGACACAAATGGATCTCGACCTCCCCCTTTTGCTTCTCGGCCGTTTCGGTTTCAAGCTGCCTGGTTTACACACAAAGAGTTTAAGGATTTTATTAGGGAAAACTGGAGCACTAGTGTGGTCTTAATGGAAGCTCTTAGTCATTTTACAGCTAAAGTATCCGAATGGAATCAAAATGTATTCGGTAACATACATCTCCGGAAAAAAAGGATCCTGGCCAGACTAGAGGGAATTCAAAAGAGTCGAGCTAGAAATGATTCGGGGCATTTAGTAGGGTTGGAAAAGAAGCTGAAAACTGAATTCAACGAGATGCTTCTCCAGGAAGAGATTTTGTGGTTTAAAAAGGCAAGAGTAAAGTGGATCAAGTTCGGTGATCGGAACTCGAAATTCTTTCACACCTCCACCCTAATTCGGAGGAAAAAGAATAAGAGAGAAAGCTTGCAAAAGGAGAACGGAGAGTGGGTGTCTGATAATGAAGGGCTCAAGCAGATGGCATTGGATTTCTTTCAAAACTTGTATGCAGAGGAGGCAACATCATCTAGAAGGTATGTGCTACCGTGTTACTTTCCTGAGCTCTACATTGAGTCCTTGCTGAGACGGGTATCTATTGGTGAAATTAGAGATGCCATTATGTCCATGGGTCCTTACAAAGCTCCAGGGGACGATGGGTATCATGCTGTCTTTTACCAAAGAAAGACTATGGGAAGTAGTGGGGCGTTCTTTGTGCTACATGGTTAAGCAAACTTTCCAGGAGAGGAAACTTTCCTACGGTATTAACAATACACTGATTCAATTAATTCCGAAGGTCCCAAGTCCTCAGTCCATTACTCAATTCAGACCGATTAGCTTGTGTAATGTGACCTATAAGGTCATCACCAAGATTCTTGTCAATCGGTTGAAGATTTTATTGTGGGTAAGGATTGGCTTTCAGTGATAGGGGAAAAGTACACTAATAATAGTGTCACTCTTTAGGGAAAAAACAACTAAAGAAAATGAAAAGTGTTATTGTCTCGCGGCTCGAGATAATATCATAATTAGAGAGTATGTCTATAAAACTCCCCGGAAATCCCAAAAGCCGGTTCTCTCTACTATGAACAAGTTGACGAGATCCTAGTTCATATGCGCGGTAGAGTATACCACCGATAGAGAGAGTGATATATCTAAATGAAAAGTAAATATCAAGGGTAAGGCAACGGGAGGAAAGACAAAAAGTACGACAGCTAAGAACGTAAATCAGATAGTCAATAAAAGAAATGGTACAGAACGTAAAAATGAAATGAAAATTCAGATGGGCAGGAACGCTTTTTTATTCAAAAAAACAATGAAAATTCTTGCACCCGAGGTCCACTCGCTGCCCTAACCCCGTCAGTGCCTTCACTTCTGTCCATTTAGAGCTAACTCCACCCGAATGGGAAAGTAGGAAAGAGCGGAGATTCCTCAAAGACTAGCAAGGCTTACTCTAACTGCGGGAAGAGCTCCATGTGACTAGACTAATTCCGTACCTACTTCTATATATCTGAACGGTCCTACCCTCATTCCAGCGAGTAGCGACTGATTGGATTGAACTGAGACTGGTACTAGTTGACTAAAAGGAGTACCTCTTAACTGAACTAAGAGTGCACTAATAGAAATGCCTTTACTTGATAGAAAGTCTTCAGAAATCATAGTTCCACTCCTCTTCTATTGCGGATTCTCGCCATCTAGGATTCCCGGTCTGGGATCGATCCCTTCTACCGTTCCTCCAAAAGTGGTTATGCCGATTCTTGCTAAATCCATTATCTGTCTTACTGTACTTCCTTTCTTTCCCTTCTGTCTTTCTTCAATAGAAAGATAAGGGAATTTTGTTCTCATCCGCCCTTGCCTGCGAGCCTAGGAGCAGCTTCACCGAAAGTCTGTTAACCGCTGCTAAAAAGAAGGCTAGTTACCCGTAATCCGATGCGACTACCAGACTAGCCGGTATACTATAGAATTCAGTTCACTGAACCCGAAACCACGCTGCCAAAGAAGAGTAAGCCTAAACCTCTCAACCCCCGGGCACGAAACTGCTCAAGTTCCCCTAACCCCCTACCTTGGTTCACGACCGGTATAACATAGGAATTAGGGTGCTGCTCCTCTCTTGCCGCTCGGGTTTTCTTCCGGAATGAATGCCGAAGCTGCTTATTCTGTAACAACCGATTGGAATCAGTAGAGACAAGAAAGATTGACCAAAGGGAATAATCTTGAACCAACAAAGCCTGATCTGTTAACAGCCGACATAGGGGCACTATATATCAAAGATGAAAGATAGCCCCTCTATCTTTTCCGGGTAGAGTACCAGTTTCGTTCCCCTCTTTCGAATCATGTCAAAGCGGAATGCCAGTCTTTCTTATGAGTCAGGAAAGCTTCATGCTCTACTTAAAGAATACCTTACCGGAATTGCATGCAAAAGCCAAACCATAATGCTCTACTTCATGGGAAAGCTTCGTGTTTACTTATGTTCCGAATCATACCTTCCTTAGCGAGTATTATGCCATTCGTGCCCAAGTAGGGTAGGGTCACTTCATCATTCCCTTTAGTTCACTTCACTAGCGAAGTTCACCTAACGTAACGTTAGGTGAACTTCGCTTTCCTTCGTTTCCTTAGTGGGTCACTTCTCTTCGTTCGCTTCTTTTTATTTATTAATTATGAATAAATAATCCAAGTGAATCAATTTCATTCCCAAATCTAGCTAACCTAACCCTAACAAGAACATAAATCTTAATCCCAGTCTTGAAAGTCCGGTTCAATCTTTCCCAGCAAAGGAAGTTCCCAAGGTCTTTTAGTCTAGCTATCCCCGGTTCCTGAGAGTTCGCCAAGCGGACAGAATAGCTTACTTCACTAGTGCGGTATGTTAGCTTGAATCGAATAAAGACTTCATTCATCCTTCTCGTTCTATTCCTGTAGTAAAGTCTAAGTAATGAGATGAGGATTCGTAGCCCAAGCCCAATAGCAGCGGATTGCCTCAGTCCAGCTAGTCTTTCACTTTCAGAAGAAAGATTACGTATAGTAACCACTCTCAATCCCGACGAACTAGATTCAAAATAAGTCCTTACCTAAATTCATTCAATGTACCTGACATCAGTAGTTTTAATTCTTCTTCTGGTACTTGACTTGACGGCTTGAAGCCTAAGGCTAACGGCTACCCGAAGTACTTTTCTTTCCTCAGAGGCCGAAGCAGCCCCAGCTTCACGCTTCCCCTCCTTCGACTTCGATTCCTGGAAAGTGAGAGTTCGACCCTCGTGAGATGCCGGTGCATTTCCTATTCCCTAGGACGCCAGCTCGGGATCAAAGAAAGTAGAATCCAGAGATGGAAGACAGCTTCATCCGTACTTCATGCCTTAACGCTCTTTCCCTTTCCTGTGCCTATGAGATTGTGAAAGCAAGACTGACTAAGAGCGAGATCGGCCTATGTACTCTTCCTCTTGACTGATAGCTTTCGGCCTTAAGGCTCATTCCCGACCTAAGAGCAAAGAGAACGGCCCTTTATCTATTCCCCCAAGGGGCAGGGGAAAGTGAGCCAGGAAAGGCAAGTCTGATTCCGTACTTGACTTCGTAATGAGATTTTGAATCTAATCTATCTATTCTCTTTCCCATACCATCTCGGTGAGGCCAATTCCATGCCCTTCCAGCCTTCGAGTGAGATCAGCCATGGAAATAATCCTCCTTCCTTTCCTGCCTCTGGAGCAGCGGATATTGCACTGTCAAAGACCGG